GATTGAATCGATCGGGATGCCCTCGGGGGCATCCCTCCCTGTTGTTGTTGATTGAACAGTGGAGATTCTCATACTTGTTAGCTGACTTCTTGCTTCCTTCGTACATTAGCTGCACTAGACTGTTGAGCTATAGAGTTTAGACTGACTGACTCCATGGCACTAGTTAATAGCTATCATAGATCGTTCCGGCCAGTGATCATTTGGAAGATCACTGTCCTCCACTTGCCTAACTACAAGAGATTAGAAATCGTATCTCACCGTATTCGTTCCATTCGTTCGTCCTCACTCATGTAACTTGCCTAGCAGTTGTAAGAGCAGCAACAACAGCCAGGAAAGTCTAGCAACACTTGCTTAGAGGTCTAGCAGCACTGACCGGAAGTCCGGTAGTCCGGTCAAGACTTCTCTTGAGATCTGAGTTCCAAAGGTAGGTGAAGTAGGATTTCTCAAGACCAATGGGTGAAATAGCACCCTCCGATGAAAGAGTCCATCTCGCAAGCACTACGAAGGAAGGCAGGGAAGATCGAATCACTATCTCCGTGCAAGCAGACCTTCAAAGGACTTCGGCTAACCTGTGAATGAAAGCGAGAGGCACAGGCAGAAGTCAAGACCTCGGTCTTTCGCAAACCTATCCTATTCGCATTCCCTTCCCAGTCCACTTCATTCAAGAAAGTGGATTTTTACCTAATACCTTCAATCCTGCCAAATTCCACACTTTCAAAAGTAAAAGTCCATTCTGTAAAGACTTACAAGATAGGCATCGGACTCTAAGTCCAACTAGATTCTGGAAATAAATTTCCTAATCGCAGTTTCAATTGACAAGATGCTTTTGCTCACTCTCAGTCAAACTGAATTCAGTCAATCTCACTACGAATCTACAGAAGTCAGGCAGTTGATTGCCTTCGACCATACCGATTGAATTCCCCACTTTCTAATGCAATAGAATTGAGAACTCAAAGTACATTCCTATCCCTTCAGTTCCCTATTGAGTACCGATACCGCAAGAAATCCTTCTTTTGAAACCATCCCGCTAGTCAATCCTGCCATACTGTATTTGTACAATACCATATACGATTGAATTCCTTATCTCACTACGAAATATACCCAATTGAGTACCAAAGGAGAGAGCTAGCCTTAAAGGCATTCCTAAAGTGAAAGTTGGGAGATAGCCCGTTGCCTTGAAGCGGTTTGCGTTCATTCCCCACACGAAGAATTCTAAACTGACTTTGTACCATACCATATAGCAAATACCCCACATCGAAACCTATCCTCATTGATTAGGGCGCTCAGCGAGTGGCCTATCCTTTTTCAATGAAAGCCGTGGCTATCCTTGGTAAGACTTCTTTGCCGACAGCAACTTTCTGTAACTCGGGTAGGACCTTGCGATTGAGAACTCATTGTAAACAGGATTTCTTTCAATACTTGTACCTTCTAAAACCTATTTCATTCCTATCCAAATAGCCCACTTCGGCAATACGATTCCGCACTTTCAATACCAAGATTGAATTCCCTAACTCTCCAACTTGAAATACACCACTTCGAATGAAATACCATTAATGGCTTCCCTGCCTTATCTCCCTGAAAGTCTCATTTTGCACAATTCCCGCATCAAAATGGCCCTATATTCGCATCGACTTGAGAATTCTCATAGTCCTTTACTTCACCAGGATTTGAATAGTCCTCTTAGCCAAGATTGAAAGGATGTCAATCTCCCACTCTCAGTCTGGTATTCGAGAAGGAGCACTACCTAACTGAAATATCTCACTACGAAACTTCAATATAGAACTTCTAAACCAACAGACCCTGAACTCGGGTAGTTGCCTTCCCTTCCTAGTCCTTCTTTTGTTGCTAAACCGACTAAAAGAGTTGATAAGCAACGGACTAAGTCAAAAGAGCAAGAAAGACTAGTCCTTCTTAGCTCCTTAGGCTATATACTTGCTTCCTAGGACCGGTATTAGCAGAGGTGAGTTAGTGGCTATCCCGCTTATTCATTAGAGCGAGGATAGGGTGTTTAGCCGGCCTAGCCTCTCCGGTAATCCTAACGTTCAAGCAAAGGTCCTAGCTGAGCTGTCTAGGAAGGAAAGTCGTTAGCTTTAATTCAGAAGGCCTAAAACACAGGTTTTTATGGCTCTCAGGTAAGAAAGCCCGACTTGTTAATCGAAAAAGACGGGAATCCATAACTTTCAGATAGGAAAAAGACTACTTTCAGAGCAGTCAACTAGCTAGCCTTAAACCCCCAGCAAGCCATAGGGGTAGGCGGAAGACTTTCTCCTCTCGCTGCAAGAAAAGCCCTTTTATCGATCTTGATTATATGCCTACGTACCTACCCCTCACCTGGCCTGCGAGGGGCTTCAAAGGCTCACAATGCCTTTAATAAGTTAGTTAGGACTTGCCTGCATCTCCCCGGCTAAGCAGCTAGCACCTTGCCGGTCTTGGTTTTGTCTCAGCAGAGTGCGTGGATGGGACGCCGGGGACGGTGCCCCTTCCTCTGTAGGTACTACGGCCTAGCCCAAACTTTTAGACTGATTTGGGCTAAGCAAGTTTATACGCCTTCGCAGCCCCTACTTCAATTAAGGCAAGCTTTCCTTTATTAGTAAAGGGGTCTAGTGCATGGAGATTGACCCAGCTCTTAGCCTGAGCTTGCTGGCTAGCTCTATTGGGTTGGTGTTGGGTTAGCCCTTCGCCCGTAGTTTCCTTCCTCTCCTTCTCTTTCTGGGCTCGCTTCTCTCATCTCTAGTTTTTCGTCTACTTCTTTCATCTCCGCAATCATATACATATTCTTTCTAATAAGAGAAAGCATAGATCTTTAATAAGTTGGCTACGATTAGTCACTTCGGAAGCCGTTAACCAAAGCACCGGCTTTTGACTGTCCTTCTAAGGGAAGGAGTAGGAGGCTCAACTATGGTCTAAGCTACTAGAGTGAACGGCACATTTCGGCTTAAGTAGTTGTTTCATTCCTTGGTACCACAATCTAAGTTGCTTCCTAAGGCCGCTATCTAGCCTTCAAAGATGACTTTTGAAGCTTGCCAGCTTGAGTGTTATGCTTAAGGAGCTTAGCTTGCCTAAGAGCTTATTAGAAGGAGTCAAAACTAGCTCGACAGCTAGGTGCTTTCTGGAACTCGGCTAGGAGCTTGCCTAAGAGTGGTTAAAGTGTTATGCCTAGCTCGACTTCAAGGGCTTACCAACAGACCTGCTACCTTCCCCCTTCTAAAGTCTTGAGCTTGAGATTGAATTCTTCCTAACAGACGGCTGTCTTTCATAAGAACTGCAAACCCGCCAGGAAAGTCTTTACAGGAAGTGATCGAATCAGTACGCCTTGCCCTAATGAATGTCTGTTGGAGATAGAGGTATGGCGAAGAGCTTTAGAACTTTTCTTATTGGATTGAGAGTGCCCGTTATCTGCCTTAGCCGCAGGAAGAATTAAGAGAGGAGGTCTTTTCCAATACCAAGCCCTAAAGAGAAGGGATTGATAGATCGCTTCTCACCTGTAGCTAGCCTGTCTACTGTCCCATAGAAGGGGAATCAAGCCCGAAGCTTTCTATCTTGCTTTCTCCTCCGCTGTGAAGGCTATTATCTCAGAAGGCATACAAAAAGCTCTTCCACGCCTAGCATCGTACTTTCCTCTACTCGTGTAAGGTAAGTCCTCCTTCTCTTAGGAGAATCACTCGCAGCAAGAAAATCTTTGATATGACCTATGAATATTTCGGATCTCTTTCTTAAAAGAATGCCTCTTTTCGAACTTTCTGATAGTTAGTAGTACCTAGCCAAACCAAAGGCTGGAAAGAGCGTTTAGACTACTTATACCCCTCACTGGGAATCAGAGAAAGGAGAGGATAGGACCGGTATTAGCAGAATAGATGGCTTCCTAAGAATCCATCTGATGGTATTTAGTAAAGACTTGAATAGATGCCTTCCTTCATAAGAACAGGTAACCTGGTAGGTGAGTCACTCTCCGCTAACCTGGTAGGTGGGACTTGCTCTACTTTGACTTCTCTATTTCATAACACTAGCCAACCAGCGTACCTGGAAGGAGCTGACACTCGTCGAGAGGAGAAAGGGCAGGTTTTTGATCTAGTCTGATGCTTACAGGACATAGAATCACGTTTCCGGATGAGTGAAGTTCTTGTTCATTTCTCTTTCTAAAAGGGAGTCTCAATGAGACCTAAGAAAGGTAATGAGTCTGAATGCCTTCATTGTATTGTTGCTGGCTACCTTTCACTTAGAAGCAATAATAGGAAGTCCAAGGCTGCCTTATCTTATGGGCAATGCCCCCTTTGCCGTAAAGAGTAGCCATATCCAGTGCGATCTCCTCATACTCAGGCGTCGCCTCAAATCCCATTTATAAACTCTACAACCGCTCCGGTCACACTGCACCACCCTTAGAAGACAGCTTTAACGGGCCTTTAGGCTAAGGATAGATTGCCTGATAGACGAATTCGTCGACCGCCAATGCTCTAATAAGCTGTCTTTCTCCCAGGGCTTCTCCGCTAACAACCAGTCCAGCAACCCGACCGGTAGGACAAGAAGAGCTTCCCTTCCTAGTCCTAGATCCGAGTTACTAGCTTTCTAGACCGACGGTTGTAGGCCTCCCTCAGGTCGGCTTTAGTCGAGCTCCCCAACTCGCTCGACGGTACGACCTCTCCGACTAATAGACTTGATACCGTTCCGTTCCGCTCATGCTCCTTGAGAGGAAAGAAATAGCTCGACTGTTAAGGAGAGGAAGCACTCCCTCCACTACCCCGCAAATCTAATGATGGACATGCAAGCAGTCCCGCTTATGTGAAGGCTTAGCCAAGTTTGAAGCCTCTCGAATGACTCAGCTAGTTTACTAGACCCTCTATCCGACCCCCTATCAAGTAAGGAGAGCTAGGTTGTATGACTTCCTGCCGGTCTTTGAAGCTATTAACTAATCTCTAGGGCAAGTAGGACTAGTCTTTATGGCCCTATTGATTTAGGAGTTGTTGCAACACTGGTTGTTGACGGTTGTTAGCGAGGTACGAGCAGGAGAGTGGCTAATGTCCCTCAGCCCTTGAAAGCCATTAACTAACCTTAAGAGCAATTAGGGCTGGTCTCTCTCTTGGGTTAGCCCGCTTCTCTCTTTTAGGAGGAGGGAGACGACTCTGCTAATTCTTTCTCAGTATGCTTAGGAAGCAAGGTTTTTAGGGCCTGGAAGGAGGGGAAGCTCTTCTTGGACTAGGAGGGGAAGGGATGGTTGTATGGCATCTATGAAAGCATTGACTACATTTCTCCTTCGATATTGCGAAGGCAAGACGCTCTATTGGCTTAGGTTTAGTTGGTACAAAATCCAGTTCTAAATGGATAGGAGAAATTTGATTGACTGATGGTACAATGTACTTTTGTACAAAGTCACTTCTCAATTCGTATTTGGTATACGAAAGTGCGGAAGGCAAGCCCTTCTATCTGACTTTGGCTTCTCAATTGCATATACCAAAAGACTGTGCCAAAAGAATTGCTACCTTTCTGTTCGATATTGAATTGACCTAGACATCGAGATTTCATATACCAAAAGAATTGTACATCGCTAGGAAGACTGGTCGTTATTCCCCTTTCGGTCTAGTTAATAGCTCTAGGCAACTACCTAACGGACTAAGAAGAAGCCCCAAGAAAGAGTCTTCTTACAGGTTAGTTGATAGCTTTCCAGTGTGACCTCTGATCTTCCTTGCTCCTCAAGGAGGAAATCGATAGCCTTTAAGATAAGAGGCTAGCTCCTGTCTTGGTTGGGACAGCTAGCTTATTGGTCCACTGCCTCCCCTTTGAAATAAGCTAAGCAAGAACGCAAGAAAGCCTTCTCGCAAGCAAGCAAGAAGGAAGGCTTTTAAGATGGAAAGCCCCTATTGAGTAAGATTGCTCGCTAGTTGCCATCAGTTCAATCCTGAAATCCAACCATCGGACAGAAGTCAGCTAGTGCACTTCGAGAGCTAATCCCGCAAAGACAGAATTGCCGTAAGGGACAGAACTTCGGTAGTGCACTTCGACAGCTAAGCTTAAGTTTAGGGATTCCGCTAGTTCGTATGCCTATATAGTCAGTTAGTTGCCCTCATTGCCATCAGTTCAATCACTGAAATCAGTGAAATCTAGAAATCAGTCTCATTTCACCATTAGGGAGAATCCACTTTATCCATTTCAATCTCTGTCATCGAAGGAAAAAGGGCTAGCATCATTTCTCCATTGGGGAGATACCACTTTTGAAATGAAAGATCAACTCTTCGAAGGGAAAAGCTCAAGTGTGAAATTACAGCTATATTGGCATCGACTATGTCTCTCATCGGTTCTCCAGCATGCGAGTTCATTCAGTATCGAAGTCAGCTAGCCTTCATTCAATCAAGGCAAGTTCAATGGGATCTCCCTTGTCTCTCAGTCTCAGTTGCAATACTTGTACATGAAAGGCAGTGAAATACCATTAAATAGAAAGAGGATTGAATATCTCACTTCAATACCGATCTATCGAACTGTATACCTTCAATATCGAACTTCTCCGAGCAGTTCTAATGCCATACCGATGGAATTCCTATCCAGTAGTAAACTTCGACAGCAAGGACCGTTTCACTTGTCTAGATGGCCACATCTAAACTTGTACTTATATGCAATACCGAAATAAGTCGGGTAGTGCCCGCGATGGACTTGCCTTTCCGGCTAAGTACTTGACTTCAAAGACAGCTAGCTAGTTTCATTCAATAAAGAGGATTTGTACCAAAAGAACAGGCTTTCTACCCCTTCTAGCGAGTTATTAGCATCTGGGAGTTCTAGCGACTGACTTGCCCGCATCTCTTGCCTTAAAGGTTTCACTGCTCTAACTAGGGTATCCCGCAGAAAGAAGTCAACTAGAAGGCAAAATCCACCTAGTCAAAATGGCAGTTACGGACTAATGTACTTGAGCCTATTTTATCGATCGATAAATGGCATTCTTTTATGCGCTTTCTCGCTAACAAGCCAAGCAGTCCCTAGCGGGCTATCCGTCATTAACTCGAAGAAGTGCAACAAGACCAGTATCGAACTGGGATTGCCTCTCTTTCAATCTTCGGAAGTTACTTTGTATCCCTTTCTAATGCAATATCTTCAATCAGATCTGTACGAGTGACAGGAAGAAGTCAGCTAGTTGCCATCCGCTCTGTCCCAATCTCCGGTCAATGATTGAGTCCGAACTCACCTAAAACGGCGTAGAAGGGCAAATCTACCTAGTCAAAACTCTTGTTTAGGAGCCCCTGCAATTTTTCTTCCTCGCCTTCACCCTATGAGTTCAGGGTGCTTTCCTGGCTCGCCTGAACTCATATCATAGGGTTGTGTTCAGTACGATCTTTAGCCTTTCTTCGTAAGATCCTGAGAACTGAAATGCCTAAAGACGGTGCTCAAGTCAGAAATGCGATCTTCTAGGGCAGGAATTCTTATATGCTAATTGCCTGAAATCCCTCTCATTTTGTCAATAAGGGAGAGGTTGGGAGATAGCTCTTAGCCTGTTGGTTGCTTGCCTGTGACTTGACTTCCTCGTACTCCTTCTCCTAGAAAGCGACTTCTTTCATTCCTCGACAGCTAGGTCTTTGCCGACTCTTAGCTTTCCAGGCGGGTTGGTGTTCAACCCGCATGGAAAGCTATCAACTAACCAGTAAGAAGAGCCTGGAAGAGACCTCTTTCTTGTTCTGTTGTTAGAGCCTGGAAGAGACCTCTTTCTTGTTCTGTTGTTAGAGCCAGGAAGAGAGCTCTTTCTTGTAACCTGTAAGAAGAGCCAGGAAGAGAGCTCATTTGCATCCGAAGAGAAATAATACGGAGGATGAAAAGGCTTACCCATCCAAAGAGGTTCTTTTAACCCCTTGAAAACTAAATGCATAACACATAAGGCTATCGAAGATTGGGTTTTATGCATCATCATTGATCTTACAAACGAAAGGTTATGGGGCGTCCTCATCTTTGAATCTTACTCAGCATCGTATCCCCCATCCTCTATTCGTGTGCTCACCATAGCTATCAGCAGCAACCATCCAGTTGGCTTATCGACCCTAGTAGGCTACTACGAGCAACTATATCCATGCTGCCCTTGTTGATTAGGACCGACAATGAAAGTCTGCTTCACCTTCACTTCCTTCCATACCTGATTCTTAGTCTGCTTGCCAGTGACTCGATGAAAGAAGGATCTACTGGATTGCCTGACAAAAGGTATCTTGCCTACCAGAACCCATCATTGCCTTATCGGCTCTTTGCCTTCCGCTGTGCTCTCACTAACTCTTTCTTACCCTATCGAAGATTGTTATGCATCTTACATTATGGTCTTTGCTGTATCCCCCATCCTCTGGATTGTGCTTTATGCTCACCATAGCTATCCAACTTCGGGAAGTGCTTATCGACCCTTGTTGTCTACTATGAGTAGGGTACAAATAAGTGCTCATTAGCTGCCTTAATCTAGAGCTTTTTGTGGGAGTTCACTTGCCCTCCTTACCGACCTTATCAACTACATTCGATAGCTGTTCAACCACCGCCGATAGAGAATGCTTGCTAGTCGGTGATAACAAAGATTGTTATCTTACAAGGGCCTTTGCCGCATCGTATCCCCCTTGAGTCTTTGTTGCATAGCTATCCTTCTCGCTACCATCCAATCCATCTAAAGTAGGCTTTTATCGACCCTTGTAGGCTTATCTGTCACCTCTACGAGCAACTAAATCCACACCTTTTAAGAGCAGGAGACTCATACTAGCTCTTTGCTTTTGTCCCGCTTGGTTCAATTAATTGGATAACTCAAAAGAAGATGGCATGATTGCTGTGATTCCTTTGCTGTTCAGCGTGATCTTTCACCTCTAGCTGCAAGAAAAGCCCTTTTCGATCTTATATGCCTACGTACCTACCCCTCACCTGGCCTGCGAGGGGCTTCAAAGGCTCACAATGCCTTTAATAAGTTAGTTAGGACTTGCCTGCATCTCCCCGGCTAAGCAGCTAGCACCTTGCCGGTCTTGGTTTTTGTCTCAGCGGAGTGCGTGGATGTGGGACGGTGCCCCTTCCTCTAGTCTTTCTACCTTCTCTCCCGCATCAAGTACTTCTTTTATCTTACGTCTGCTTCGGTCTGTGCTTTGGAGTCTTCGTTCCTCTAGCCGGTAGTCTGTCTATGAGAGGGAGTTCATGTGCTTGCTGTTGTAGAACCATTCGCCTATCGTAAGGGTAAGGGCCATTGCCTTCAGTCGGTAAATAGATCGAGGGGAGGGGGAGTGAGACGTTCCCCTAGCGCTTCCATCAAGCGAAGCACAAGACTCACTATACTGGAGAACACCTAAAGGAACTATTCCTGCTTCTGTCAAATTCAACATAGTACGTGAGTTGCCCACCTATATCTGTCCCAATGCTTGATCTTTATGGTAGTCATCAAGGAGCAGCCAATGAAAGGACTACTCTTCCTGGCCTCTTGTTCTTATGTTTTTCACACATTAGTATGCTGAACCTATCATCTACTCTTGTCTATGCAGCATCTACCTTTGCCTCTTCAAGTTAGCTCATTCTCGAAATGACAAAAGTCTGACCTAGACTGGTCCTTAGTCTGTAGTTCTTTTGCCTTATCTGGCTCGTAGAAGGCTCTTGGAACTAGTGGTTAACCATTTCTACGTGAGACTGTCGTTTATTAATAATGAGTCTTTTCCTGGGCACGTATGAAAGTCTCAGTGAGTAGTTCCCCAGGCTTTTTTGTGCCAATAGTTTGAGTACTTCTATAGAGTACTTTTTTGACTCCTTTTATGGCCTTAAGCATAAGGTATTCTTCTGTCAAGAATTCGTTATAAGGTAAAGTTTAGCTTGCTCATAACCAGAACATTGATGTGAAGGGATCTAATCCTATTTCGGGAGCTGCATTTACACCGGTATTCAAATAAGCAGCTGTAAAGAATGAGAAGTTGGTCTTGCTCTCCTAATCACTCGTTAGCTTATCCATCTCTCATTATCAGGGCTTCTTCTTCAGCTTTTTGACATCTCTGGAAAGAGCAACTTCTGAACTTTCTAGCAACAAGCCCCCTGAGGTAGTCTCCCTCCTAAGGTCGGTCGACGGTAGTCTCCCTAACGGTCGACGGTAGTCTCCCTCCCCAAGTCGGTCGACGGTAGCACCTCTCCTACAAAAGAGAGCTTCCAAGCCTCTAGCATTTTTGCGGAAAACTCCTACCACCATTGAAGTGAGTACAGTTCATTCACCTATCATCTCATATAGAAAACCACCTACTTAAACTTAGAATAATCATCTGGATCGCACAAGACTACCATACTATACTTATCAATAACAATTTTCTTTTGAATACAGTGAATGGATTCAGCACCACGTCCAATAGATATGATCTCTCCGTCCAGACTGACATCTTTCAATAGATCATATCCGGCTTTCTCATCAAAGATAACTTCATCATTTCCTCTACTAGCAATATATATTTGATCATGGAATCTTGTAAATACAATCCCAGGAAACCTTTTAGCTAACTCATGGTCGAAGATGTCCATTAAGACAAAATTGAATAACATCTTGCTGATTTCACCCACTATTGGCATATTACCATTAAAGCCCATTTTATGTCCATTAAGATCTAAACCATAGAGATTAAGAAAAGAGGATATTATATTATAACAAACTGAACCTTCACCTACAAAAGGCTTAACCTTCTCTAAAACAAGACTGTTTGGAAGATTCAAAAATGATTTATTTATGTTAATACAGTACACTCTATCTGCCTTTCCCATTTGTCGAATACCCTCATAAAGACGCTCAATCTGATTATATGTTTTGTAACCATCATTAGGCAAGCTACTATTAGATAGATTATACAACATTTTGCTTAATCCCATAAACACCAATAAATCCTTATGATCTGGTAAAATCACCAATGATAATCCATGATGCTTGCATTGCTGAATTGCGAAATCTGGAAATTCATATATCGTAATATATATAAACCGAGATAAATCTTCATTCCTTATGAACTTTACACGTAGCGGTGATAGAACGTATAATCCATTGAGTATTCTTTGTTGAATTGATTCATACTCGTTTCGAGACAGACTATAAAAGGTATTGAGTGTTAGATCGTTATAGACAAACTCAATATCCTCAGATAGCTGCACTAGCGAGCTTTCAATAGATGAGCTATAGAATCTTTCAAATACAAACTGATTAAATAAACTTTCTACTACTTTTGGTGGTGTTGTTATTATTTTAATCATCATTATATTTCACTTATATTATTAATTGAAGACACATTTGGTACTATACCCATTGCTAGAAAGACAGCTACCATCACTCCTAAACCTACAGCCACCCTAACATTATTGTTAGCAGGAATATTCATATCCGAGAAAGGAAACTCATTCTCAAAGGCAGATAATACATCTCCAGTAAGGTATTTTTTTTCAATAAAACAAACCTTTTGAAATTGATCATAATGATTGTCAACCTGAAAGAACTTATTATATGATAAGACTCTAGGAAAGAGTTCGCTTGGTGGGGCTATATCATGCATGCCTGGCACTAACGCGTACCAGACAGTACAACCAACCCCCAAGCTGACCAGAAGTAAGAAACGACCGTATTTCCCCTTAAAAAATGTTAGTACTTCTACTAAGACTTTATCGTATTCCTCATTCACCAAACTACGCATACCTGCCCCTTTCCTGCTATAAGTAAACAACTCTGGTATAGAAAATGGTACGCTATTAGATGATAATCCTAGTGTATTACATATATATGTTAACCTCTCTTTTAATTTTTTTGTAATATAAAATTCTTGATTAATATAGTTGAAATGATCAGGTAAAAAGCGGTAACACAGACCCATTAGATCTTCATCATTACAATTTTCTGGTTGATGTACATTATTTGATTGTTGTTGCTTAATAGATGACTTTTGAATAATAGGTGAATGTGGAGTATTCTGTATGTATTTATCAAAGATACTATGACGATTTTTATGAGATGACAAAGGAGGAAGACTAAATGATGACATAGGTAAAGAACTTCTACTACTAGATAACATTGGTAATGAAGTTAGACTCCCAAATAAGTTATTATTCTGACTTCGACGATAAGACAAGGGTAGCGCACTACTACTTCTAGTGTTCTTCAACGAAGATTCATATTGATCATGACAAATGGGTAATAACCGTAATCTATCAATATCTGGCACTGTTCTATTTGAAGTGAATAATGGTTTCACGGTAATAGTTTATTTTTTCTTTTGTTTTCAAGCAATAACTATAGGATTTGACTTCATTCCTTATTTTGTTTTTTAACTGACATATCTACTTTCAGCTAGCATCTTATAGCCTTTTGACATTCTGACAGCATCTAAAATACTAGAAGAAAACAGACACACTCTGCCAGTCTATAAATAAGGTTTTTCTGAAGGCGCCATACCCCTGGACCAATTAGTTCTTATAGGACTACTCCATCATTGAGAGGTTTCCCAGCATTCCAGGAACTCCCGATGGAGACAGGCATTGAATACCAGCTATTTCAAATATGATAGTTTGGTATAAGCTGCATATTCAAGGATTTTCTATGGAGAAGTAGTGGTTCATGGATGAATTTCAGGCCACACCCATTTACTTGCTTCCGTTTACATGATAAGATACCATGTCCAATAGTGCCATTACCTTGTCATTATAAGCTTGACTGATCCCTCTAGCTAAAATGACTAGAGACAGGCGCTGTTATTCAAGAAGCGGAATACAAATTGATCCATTTATATCCTAAAGGGTCTCACCCTGGTATGAGTACTTTTCTAGTCTCTGACCGAACTCCCTACTCTTTTAGGTTGTATCTTGGAAGCGTCGATGTTAATGATCTCTTCTCTTGTGGCTTGACTGCTATCCTTTCACCAAAGAAAATCGTACTTCCACGGGGAAAGGCTATAAGGGAAGTTCCCCTAACAAAGCTTACTTGGGTTTAGTCTTTCCATTGTGGACCTATACCATCTTTCAGTCATATTCCCGCTCCATCGTTTATAACTGATGGCAAAAGATGTATGTGCCTATCTCATGTGGTTTTGAAGATATATTAACGTCCTTGGTAAGTAAGTGCTTATGAACAAGAATTTGATTAGCCTTAAGCTCCCTCCAAAGGCTTAAGTTTCACGTAACCTTTCTTCCTATTTCGCTTCCTTTGGGGCTCTTTTTTAGCCCACCTGAAAGTGCCAGACCCGAGTGAACTCACCCCTACTAATCTAAATGGAAGTCACGCACTGGATTCCTTTTTTCACTTGTTATATTAAGCAAGTTGGAGTGCCTTTGACACCTAGGTCTCTCTTTCAAGCTCAGGAGAGAGAGTGAGTGCCCGAGTCGTAGTATGACCGAAGCCTCCTGCCCAAAGATTATGGTGAAATCTCATTCTATTCTAGGCGGGTGAGTATCAAAAGGGAGACTCACCAAGCTGATGCCATAGGACTGAAGACTCGAGTGTGCGATTTCGTAGCCGTTCCTGAGCAATTCAATTCAAGGAGGCCGGAATCCTCGGTGAAATCATCCCCGGCGGGGGTCTCTTGGGTGAAGGTGCTAGTGAAATGCCCAATCACTTCATTAATCAAATGCCAAACTCAATCACAAGCTATAAAGGGAAAAAAATCCACTGTGGGGGATGGGGTCCGGATGGACATCAAGACTCAAATCAGGCGATTTCACAAGATTGCCCATGCCTGACTCGGCAATTTCGCGTCCTTGATATGACCGATCATCTCCTTCGTTACCTAATTCTCTAGACAGAGATCACATCACGGTAAGCCCCTATTAGATGGTAGTTCCATGGTTCTAAAGATGCATGAGATGTTCGCCAGCGTAGAAAGAACCCGAAACTCCTAATTCACTCAAGGGTCACCCAGAGCTTTTTTCATTGCTTTTTTGCTAACGACATCATTCTCTTCGCAGAAGCCAGATTGATAGCTTTCAACCACTTGGAGGGGCTATGCAAGCAAGTGTTCCTAGAATCAGGGAGGAGCTCTTTCAAAGCGAGAGGGAGCGGCTTCCCTGTTCTAGAAGGACCCTCTCTCTGTCTTACCGGAAGTGAGATTTGAATTCAGTTTCTCCTTCGACTGAGAAAGTTTCTCTTTCGGCTGAGCCTTTGGTCGAGTCCCTATTCTATAGGATATAGTTTCAAGAGCCCTTGCTATATAGACACTTTGTTGCAAACAATCCCATCTGTCTATTAGTGATAGCTCCATCCTAAACTTCGATTGAATTAAGTCCTTCTGAACTGGAATCATGAATTGGATTCGAACCAATATCTCTGTGCGACTTCCCTTTAATCGATCATGATGGGAAGATCCCGCTGCCCAGGATCTCGGCATCCCTCCCACCTTTCGGCGAGATATTCGCCTTTCCCTTTCCCTTTCCCTTCTATCAGCGGGACACAGGGCTCTCCTCGGCTTTGAGCTCTTCCCCCGATGCCTGAATGCTCCTTTACCGAGCAGAGGACTCGCTTTCTTTTTGGTAGACTGATAAAAATCACTAATCAAGAAATTTCGTTTGTAAGATCAAGCTCAGCTCGTGGATCTTTGATTCTTTTAGACAAGTCGTTGGTCTTTTCGATTTTCCTTTGACCTAGTATGAATAGTAAATGGGTATAGTCCCGGTTGATGCTGCTGACATAGATGTAGATGGGGCGCTTTCAAAACCCCTTGATTAAGAGGTTGAGGGGGCCTCCGATCCTCTTTCGTGTGCAACGGTTAAGAGTGGAAAACCGCTCCTCTAACTTGAGTGGCTTGACGCTCCTATGACAGTCCTAGTTGGAACTCGTACCCCCCCCCTCGCTATCTATCGTCAGTTATTGTCCCAGGCGAGGAACTGCTTGTATCAGACCTGATTCTCGCGCAGCAAGATCTTTTGTGAGTGCCCCTCCTTTGGGGCTTGAGGCTCATCTCACGATGTTCGTCTTGTCTGATTGTTTTTGTCTTGGTTGGTACGCTCCCCCTTGTGAAAGAAGTCCTCTATCTGCACACTAACCTGGGATACTTTCACCCAGTTTTTCCCTTGATGCTTCTAAGCCGCTTTGAATTGGCCTGTGCCCGTTGATGAATCATCAATCCATTCAGCCGTCACGTCAGCCGAGAAGACGGACTTGCTGGTATCGTCAAATAGAGTATAGAATCCTTCTTCCGCTCTAGTGGCGGGTTTCTCTTTTCATTAAGTAGCCCCTCATTCACCTCGTACACTGAGTCAAGCAACTTCTCCTTTTCTGTCATGAAGAGGAAGTGAGATGATGACAATGCGGCTGGGAAAAATCCATATCAATCCATTTCTTCTATAAGAGAATTGGATCCCGACCCAGACCTAAGAAATGAAATTAGATGCCGATTTCATTCCAGTAGTACCCGTTGCTTCTTTTGTTGGGTTGGTTGGAGTGCTTTAATCAGACTTGACCGAGTAGATCATGTTGGGATCTTCACCATGAATGATCCTCCGGGCGAAGCATCTCATGGCACACCATTGATCAATAAGACAGGAGAAATAGAATATACAGGGATAACCCCCATTCCTATCAGCGTGAAATGACATTCATTCAATCAGTCCTCTCCTCCGCTCTCTCTGTCCCTGGCTTCTACTTTCACATACCTTCTGGCCTCAGTCGTTGACTTTGCCCCGCCCCTTCCGCTCCTCCATTTAACAAGCAATTTAGTGGTTGTTCGCTCCTGAACGAAGCTATTGGGACAGCGGCTTTGATAGCGCTTTCTCAATGAGAGAGATCATATCGTGGTAGAGCTCCTATCCGTGCTTTGACAAATCCCTCTCTGGCGTCATCTACTGGCTGACTGCACACTGCCTTCTGCCTGACTATGGCTTTTAGAAAGCAAGATCCCTCCGTTTATCACTCTATAGAAAGAACATCCCATACAGAGTCTTTCAACTAACAACTAAGCTATTCGAGCCTTCACCTAAGCTCTCATCGATAGAGCCCCTGTCTCTTTGATTCTTGTATACAAGTCTGGTAGTCAATTGTTCTAGCAAGGATGGGCTAGTTGCCTACTCTCGCCTAACCCGCCCCTTTGACTGATGATCAATATGACAAAAGTAATCTATCTTGATCCTTATATGACGCAATTCATAGATTTGGGCAAGTCAGAGTGAAATCAAAGTCAAGTTATTGGCGATCATACCTACTCAATGAGAATGCTCTCAAGTCCAGTCAATGTCTTTTTGATGATACGATTCTCAGGTGCGAACTCAAATAAGGAGGGGGCCCCACCAGTCATAGTGTTCACTCTTCCCCATAAGAATAAGAACTCAATTCCTGGGGTTTTTTCTTCCTTAGTAGCTTTGACAACATTCGTATCTGTGTGAGCCCTCATCTCATGCTCCTACTACCTCTTAACTTCAAGTGGGAGTGATGGACGAGTGAAGATCGCCAGCTCTTTCTTCCCCGTGAATTGACTTCAACTTAAATCGGACGGACCGGCTTCTCCCTTTGAGCATAGCATGCTTTTGGGGAGTAAGTCACTTAATATAGTATATGATGTGATAATCGATTCTTACATCACATCAAAATAGCATGTCTATATACTTATCTACAGGCAGTTCCTATTTTTTACCTTCCATTCATTTTTAAAGAGAAGGTTTCCTCTCACCGGATCAGAGAACGACGGCCTACGCATTGCAGCCACAACATTACTGGGCAAACTAGTATAGATTTCGGAAACTCCGGATCCCCCTAGTTGAAGACTATCGCCCACAATTAGAACCATCTAAAATAACGTATATGATGGATCCATTACGAATGTATCGTCCCAGAAGACCATCACTCTGGTTTCACTGATCGAGCAACGCGGTTATTTCGCGGACCTTTCTGTTCCTAGTTAAAGTGTAGGCCTTTTGGACTTAAGCTGGGATTTGGTATTTCGAAGGCCCCAGGTGTTACTATCATTTCTAGGCATCGTCTGTACTTAACAGTTCCCTTTAGTGTAGTTTCTCGGAGATATCAGGATTATTTTTTTAATAAAAAAAAGAAGAGTCTGGGACGAAAGAGAAGAAAAAAGGTAGTTTACTTGCTTAGTGCTTGTGCGCTAAGGGAAGAAAGATCGAAAAGTAGAAACTTTCGAAAGCGCACTCACTCTTCTCAAAATCTCTTAAGAGAAGAAAGATCTACGCTACGAAAAGGAGCGAGCGGAGAGAGCATAAAGAGCTTACTTATAAGGTACGAGCTTAGAGCCTTGCGTCACTCTGGTATGCTAATCACTTCGTTGTACGACTCTGGAACGGTAGTCGCTTAGTGCGACAGCACTATGGGATGCAAAGAAGCTTCGTCACCCTTATTTAGTTGCTTCTACTTTTTTCATCGAGATTGGGTTGGTGTTCAGTGTACCGCTTGTGTAGCCTATGCGAAGCAAGCGGGTACAAGATCGAAAAGAATGCGTTGCATGGAAAAGTGAGATGTCCAAGATATTAAGAACGAGGGGAAGAATCGACGAGGAATCTAGACTTTCGAGGAATATAGAACATCAAATCGTGAATGAAAAAGAAAAAGCGTGAGGAGAATTATCAACTCGAGATG